TCTAGTGCACGAAAATAAGATTCCAAAGCTTTTGTATGTTCTCCGTTTCTTGTGTGGATAAGGCCTATGTTATAGAGTATATAACTTCGATCATAGGGATCAACTTCTAGTCGCATAGCTTCATAATAATTCTCTAAAGCTTCCGCATAATTTCCTTCGGATTGAGCCAACATCCGTTACGGTCGTCATTCGATTCAACGAATCTCCGTTTCAGAACCGTACATGAGATTTTCATCTCATACGGCTCCTCCTTTATGTACATAATGAGAGACTAATACATGGAAGAAAAAAGATTATAAGATTCTCATTATAAACTGAGCAGGGCTGGTGTTTTTACACGAAATCTCTAATCAACCCTCTTGTAAAAGCTCTTTCCTTAACATCAAGTATACTGATACTAGATAAAAAAAAGGGTAACTCCATCAATTTTTTTGTCTTAAGCGCCCCTTAATTTTCAGAAATTAGTCACTTCAACAGTTTTCGATGGGTATACGGGTATCCAAAACACGAACGAGATGGGTGCTTGTTGTCCCAACCATTCTTATTAGTCCCAATCCTGATAAAGAAAAGGGAAGGGATAATTTATAACAAAGTTTTCCTGTTGTTGATTCCGAGGAGTAGCGCCTCTTCTTCTATGCCCCCTATTGGTACTAGTGGAATAGGTTTGACCTACCCAACCATAGGTGTAACCTTTCGCTCAATACTCTCTAATCAACAATTGAAGGTTTGAGGTTGCATTAATCAGGGATACACGACAGAAGGTCTTGTTTTATTTACAAACTTCACCTTCAACAAGCGTAGATTTCTTTCAAATAATTTTTTTCTTTATATCGCGAATAATATAAAACTTTCTCCTAAGAACGTTAAAAAATATAAATAACTAAAAAAAAAAAATCAAATCGCACCATCTCTGTAATAAGCGAATGCTTCTTTCTCGCCCGAAGTTGTCGGAATTATTCGTAATAAGATATTAGCTACAATCGAAAAGGTCTTATCAATAAAATTTCCATTTATTCGAGATCTAGACATAGACATAAATTCATTTTATAATTTCTTTTAATTACCTTCGTGAGAAAAAAATCTCACAACCGGCGAAATTTGACAGTACGAAATAACATAAAAACCGAATAATTAAAATGAAACCCCTACTCAAATTCTTTCTTTTTTGCAGGAATCCATAAAAAATAATAACTATTTGAAGACGATTAAATTTCACCCAAATGTCAATAGAGTAGTATTAAGAATATGGGAAAACATTCCGATTTCTTCAAAGTTGAAGAATCGACAAATTTGTTCTAATCTGTAGGATAATTCAAGAAGTTTTGATTAACTTATGATTATGATCCAAAGACCAGTAGAAAAATTCGAAACTAAAATCAGGAATACTGTCTTCGTAAACATGAATAGATACCTTTAGTTATTGTTTTTACCAGAAAATTATCTTATAGACCCAACCTCGACTAAGGATTTGACAAAGTTTTTCTATTTTTTTTGTTAAAATAGAGTGTACGCATTTATCCCAAAACCTAATATGAATCACTATTCACTTGCTCTCGATTTATTAAACTTTAATATTCTGGAGGAGAGATGGCTGAGTGGTTCAAGGCGTAGCATTGGAACTGCTATGTAGGCTTTTGTTTACCGAGGGTTCGAATCCCTCTCTTTCCATAAGCTTCACCTAATTCATCAACGTTAATGTTATTGACCGCAATATCTCAAATCAAATAACAAAGGATACCATTCTTCCAACAGTTAGGGCTTTCTTTGATCTGGTTTCCATATTCCTAAATCCCAATTTCTGTAATCTGTAAAATACTTCTAAAGAATAGACAAGGAAGTAAAATATCCCTATCAATCTATTATACATGAATCGGAAAAAAAGAAAATACCTTGCTTCGAGACTCTTTATATGGGTGTAAAGTAAGCGCAAAATTTTCCGAATCCCTCTTATTTTAGTTACTTTTAAGTCTGACGAGAATAATATTCGACAACTAGCAATTCATTTATTTTCAAACGGACCCATTTACTATCTAGTATTTCATTGACTGATCCTTTATATTGGAATGGGTGAAGAGTCAAATGTTTTGGCAATTCCTCATGCGAAGATGAATCAAGATAATTTTGAACCAGAGCCTTAGATTTTTGTTCATCTCTCACTGTAATAATATCGCGGGGTTTACAGCGATAACTTGGTATATCTACTCTACCACCATTAACTAAAATATGTCTATGGTTAACCAATTGGCGGGCTTGAGGAATAGTCGAAGCTATACCTAATCGAAAAAGGATGTTATCCAACCGCATTTCAAGCAATTGTAGTAAAACTTGCCCTGTTGACCCTTTTGCTTTTCCGGCGATATGAACGTATTTAAGTAATTGTTGTTCTGTAAGACCATAATGAAAGCGCAATTTTTGTTTTTCTTCTAAACGAATACGATATTGAGATTTTTTACCGGGGCGTAATTGGTTTCTAAGATAGTTTCCGGCTATAGGCTTTTTAGTAGTTAGTCCCGGTAAAGCTCCCAGACGACGGATTTTTTTGAAACGAGGCCCTCTGTAACGCGACATAAAGACTCCTTATAAAGTTGCATAAACCTAAAGGCAATTAAACTAAACTAAATCATAAATCTCAAAAAAAAAATTTGAAATTAACTAATAAATAAATGGAAAGTTTTTTAAATATTTTTACTACAAAAAAGAAAAAAAAGAATTCGAAAGAATAATTAGATGAATTGCATCACTATCCCGTCCTTAATATTATATATATACTTTATCGTATTTTTTTTAAATCTAAAGCTTAATTAATTGAAAACTATTAATTACTAAATTAATATGAAATAATATTATATTAAATAAAGTAAGGGTTCTTTTCTTGATCGATTTAGTCTACATAGATCAATCACCTCGAATTTTTTTTTATTGGAAGTTCGTATGAGATAATAGAAAGGTGCCATTTGGGAAAAGGAGAAAAAACCTTTTTCAATTTCGTTGATTTTACATTTTCAATTATGTAAAAAATAAAAATGAAACAAATGGAGAAAAGCCTGCTATCGGAGTCGAACCGATGACCATCGCATTACAAATGCGATGCTCTAACCTCTGAGCTAAGCGGGCTCGCTTAACATAAATTCTATACACATAGGAATTTAGTAAACTACAGGAATCTTAGCTATTAACTCTTCACATAACAATTTCACATAACAATTGCTATATCAATATAGCAAGATAAAATTTCCAGTTATTTATCATAAATTATATATGAGTATCAATAATCAACAGTTTAATTAGCTAGTAAGATTTTTTTTATTCAAATGACAATTGGATTGAATATTAGTTTTTTTTACTATTCTATATTTTTTTACTAAAATTCTTAAACAAAAAGGACATGTAAATTATATCCATTGGATTTGTTATGGCTATTAAATTATTCAATTTAATATTAAGAGTAATTATATTCCCTTTAAGTTATTTTTCGTTCGGAAAGATACCAGATAAGATGAAAACAAAAGAATCGACCCTTAAAGCATTCAAAATAGCACGCTAAAACCAATATATCTTGGTAAAAAAAATATATATAGAATATATATACGCCTAATTATACTATTAGGCGTAAGGATATAATATATTTAGAATTATAGTAATAGTATTTACTATACTATTTTTATAGTATAGAAATACTATGTATCGATCACTATTGTATATTCAATTAGTGAATTCAATAGTCCCATCATAATATAACACTGAAAGCAAAAGTAAAAGGAAAACATTAGGATAATAATATCCTAATTACAAAGCAAAAGGGGATATGGCGAAATTGGTAGACGCTACGGACTTAATTGCATTGAGCCTTGGTATGGAAACCTACCGAGTGATAACTTTCAAATTCAGAGAAACCCTGGAATTAAAAGTGGGCAATCCTGAGCCAAATCCGTTTTTATCAAAACAAACAAGTGTTCAGAAAGGGATAATAAAAAAGAGAGGATAGGTGCAGAGACTCAATGGAAGATGTTCTAACAAATGGAATAGGCTGCGTTGCGTTAGTAACGGAATTCTTCCATCAAAATTCAATAAAGATGAAGGATAAATGTATCCGTACTGAAATAGTATCTCCAAATGATTAGTGACAACCCGAGTCCATATTCATTATTATATTTATGATAATAAATATAATTTTTGTGAATAAATTCGAAGTTGAAAAAGATATCTAATATTCCGAGAATAAAGATAGAGTCCCATTCTACATGTCAATATCGACAAGAATGAAATTTATAGTAAGAGGAAAATCCGTCGACTTTAAAAATCGTGAGGGTTCAAGTCCCTCTATCCCCAAAAAGTCCCATTTGATTCCCAAATTATTTATCGTATCCTCTCAGTTCATTAGAGGTTCACAATTCGTTCTATTTCTTGTTCATTCTAATTGTAGTTGAGCGGAAATTTTTTTCTTATACGAAGACTTGTCCTATAATACTTGAAAAACGTACAAATGAACATCTTTGATAAAAGAACCCTAATATAATATTAAATTGGAATAATAAGGAATTCATTTAATTACTTATACTAGACTGAAACTTACAAAATCCTTTTTGAAGATCGAAGAAATTCCACGATAGTATCGATAAGACTTTGTAATCCCCTTTGGTCTTGCTTTTAATTGACATAGAACCCATTCCTCTGATAAAATGAAAATGAGGATGATGCGCCTTCAATGGTCGGGATAGCTCAGCTGGTAGAGCAGAGGACTGAAAATCCTCGTGTCACCAGTTCAAATCTGGTTCCTGGCACACGAGCAATTTGAATTTGTATGAGTATCCATTTTCTATCAAATTAATTGATATGGGTTGCGATACATCTTCATTGAATAGTATAAATCATGATACATATTTATTATGTAAGTATCTGCGGATGTACCCATTCTATCTTTAGAATATTCTTTAGATTAGAATAGTTAAAGAGGTTTTAATAGTATATGCATAACAAAGTGTGGAAAGTACAAGGTTACT